GAAGACAAAGATCTAAGGTACGATCTCATTATATAGATTCAATGAAAAAACAAGTAAAAAAAGACAATTTTTCTTTTTTAACAGTATGGGGAATGGAAGCGGAACTTCCCTTTGGTTCTCCCCGAAAACGACTTTCTTTTTTTGAACCCATTTTTAAAGAACTCGAAAGAAAAATTAGAAAGCTAAAAAAACAATTTTTTCTCGTTCTAAGGGTCTTAAAGGAAAGAGAAAAATGGTCTCTACAAATTTCAAAAGAAAAAAAAGGATGGGTCATCAAAATAGTTCTTGTTATAAAGCGAATAATGAAAGAACTTGAAAAAGTAAATCCGATTTTTTCATTTGAATTGAAGAAGGTGAAAGTATATAAATCAAATAAAAATGGAAAAGATTCAAAAATAAATAATAAAATTAACCATGAATGGACCATACCAATTCGATCTATGAATTGGACAAATTATTCACTCATAGAAAAAAAAATGAAAGATCTTTATGATAGGATAATCACAACCAAGAATCAAATAGAACAAATCACAAAAGACAATAAAAAAACAGTTTTAACCTATGATGATAAAATAAAAGGATCAGAATCACAGAAATATAGTTGGCAGATATTAAAAAGAAACAATATACGATTAATACGTAAATCACATTTTTTTATAAAATTTTTCATTGAAAAAATATACATGGATATCTTGCTATGTACCATAAACATTCCCAGAATCAATATACAACTTTTTTTTGAATCAACAAAAAAAATTATCAATAAATACACTTACAACCATGAAACAAATCAAGAAAAAATTGATGAAATAAATCCAAATAGAATGAACTTTATTTCAACTATAAAAAAGTGGGTTTCAAATACTAATATTAGTAATAAAAATTTAAATAGTTATACTTGCTTGTCCCAAGCATATGTATTTTACAAATTATCACAAACCCAATTACTTAACAAGTATAACTTGAAATATATATTTCAAGATCATGAAACCCATTATTATCTTAGGGATAAAATAAAGGATTATTGTATAACACGAGGACTATTTGATTACAAATCAAGGCATAATAAAATTCAAAAGTCTGGAATGAATAACTGGAAAAACTGGTTAAAGGGTTTTTATCAATACAATTTTTCCCGGATCAAATGGTCTCGATTAGTCCCGAAAAAATGGCGAAATAGAGTCAATCAACTTCGTATGATTAAAAATAAAGACTCAATTAAATTTAATTCATATGAAAACAAAAAAGACCAATTAAGTCATTATGTAAAAGAAGATTATTCCGTAACGGTTTCGTTCAAAAAAAAAAAAAAAAAATTGGTTAAAAAACACTACAGATATGATTTTTTATCACATAAATATATGAATTATGAATATATTAATTATGGGGATAAGAAAAACTCCTATTTTTATGGATCAACAGTACAAGTAAAGGAGAACCGGGAGATTCCATATCTATATAATTTCAATATATCGAAACCTGACGCATTTTATCTATTGGTAAGTACAACTATTAGTGATTATCTAGAGGAAAGATATCCTATTGATACGAATATAAATCGGGATAGAAAATATTTTGATTGTAAAATTCTCCATTTTTGTCTTATAAAAAATATTGATATCGAGACTTGGACCAATGCGCATATTGGTATCAAGATTAATAAAAATACTAAGACTCAAACTAATAAGTATAAAAACAAAATGAAAAAGAAAGATATTTCGTTTCATAAAGAAATCAACTTATACAAGAAAAAAAAAAACTTTTTTGATTGGATGGGAATGAATCAAAAAAGGTTATATCATAATCCTACTATAGCAAAACTAAAATCTTGGTTCTTACCAGAATTTGTGCTACTTTTTGAAACATATAAAATTAAACCATGGATTATACCAATCCAATTTCTTCTTTTAGATTTTCATAAAAATGAAAAGATTAGTCAATATGAAAACATCAACATAAAAAAAAAAAACCTTCCCATATTATCTAATCAAAAAGAATATATTGATTTAGAAAATTCTAACCAAGAAAAAAACAAACAACAATATCCAAAATATCTTGGATATGATCTAGGAAAACAAAACGAAAAAAAAGATGTTGAAGATAATTACGCGGGATCAGACATTAAAAAACGTAGAAATAAAAAAGAATCTAAGAAGATCAAGGAAGCAGAACTAGATTTATTACTAAAAAAATATTTCCTTTTTCAATTAAGATGGGATGATTCTTTGAGTCAAAGAATGATCAATAATATTAAGGTATATTGTCTCTTACTTAGATTGACAAATGCAACGCAAATTGCTATATCCTCTATTCAAAGAGGAGAAATGCGTCTGGATGTAATGCTGATTCAAAAGGATCTTGTTCTTACAGAATTGATAAAAAGAGGAATATTAATTATCGAACCAGTTCGTTTATCTATAAAAAGGGATGGGCAATTTATTATCTATCAAACCATAAGTATTTCATTAGTTGATAAAGGTAAAGATAAAGTTAAAACTAATAAAAAATTCATAAAAAAACGAAATGTTGATAAGAATAATTTAGACAAATCCATTGCACAACATAGCGATATGCCTGTGAATGAAGAAAAAAAAAATAATTCTAATTTTCTTGTTCCTGAACATATTCTATCTCATCGACGTCGGAGAGAGTTGAGAATTCTAATTTGTTTCAATTTCTGGAATTGGAATGATATACATAAAAATCCACAATTTTGCAACGAAAACAAAATAATAAACTGTGGACAATTTTTTAATGAGGACAAGCATCTTAATAGAGATGCAAACAACTTTATTAAATTAAAATTATTTCTTTGGCCTAATTACCGATTAGAGGATTTAGCTTGTATGAATCGTTACTGGTTTGATACCCATAACAGCAGTTGTTTTAGTATGTTAAGGATATATATGTATCCCCAATCCAGAATAAGTTAATAAACTAATATTATATTTACTATATATCACCTCACATAACATATTTGATATATGGCGAAAGATGTACATATGCATATGTTATGTTACATTTTAGTACATGATATTGATTTATTTTTGGATCTAGGAATAATAAATTAGTAGAATCTTTATTAAGTAAAAAAAAAAAAATAACTCTCTTTCGTGAATGTGTAAATGTATTATATTTTATTCTATCGAAATCCCATTTTATGTTTGAAATAAAAATGGGGTTTCGATAGAATAAAAAAGTATGAATAAATCTAAACTTTTGTTTATATCAGATTAAAATGACTGACATAATCATAACATAATATAATAATAATTATTATTTTTCCTGATCGGTAAAATCTAAAAAAAAAAAAATAAAAAGATAGAAGAATTTTTTTATGGTCAAAAATTCATTTATTTCAGTTATTCTGCAAGACGAAAAAGAAGAAAACAAAGGGTCTGTTGAATTTCAAGTATTCAGTTTCACCAATAAAATACGGAGACTCACCTCGCATTTGGAATTGCACAAAAAAGATTTTTTATCTCAAAGAGGTCTACGAAAAATTCTGGGAAAACGTCAACGGCTGTTGGCTTATTTGTCAAAGAAAAATAGAGTAAGTTATAAAAAATTAATTAGTCAGTTAGATATTCGGGAGCTTAAAACTCGTTAATTTGAGGATTCATTTGAAATTTTTTTTAGGTTTTTATTTTTCTAAACCTCGTTTTGAGAAATTCATGGAATAATGAATTAGGAAAGAAAAGATATGACTGTACCAGCTACAAGAAAAGATCTCATGATAGTCAATATGGGCCCTCATCACCCATCGATGCATGGTGTTCTTAGACTCATTATAACTCTCGACGGTGAAGATGTTATTGACTGTGACCCCGTATTGGGCTATTTACACAGAGGAATGGAAAAAATAGCGGAAAACCGAACAATTATACAATATCTTCCTTATGTAACACGTTGGGATTATTTAGCTACTATGTTCACCGAAGCAATAACAGTAAATGCACCAGAACAATTGGGAAATGTTCAAGTACCCCAAAGGGCCAGCTATATCAGAGTAATTATGCTAGAGCTGAGTCGTGTAGCTTCGCATTTGTTATGGCTTGGGCCTTTTATGGCGGATATCGGTGCGCAGACTCCCTTTTTCTATATTTTCAGAGAGAGAGAATTGCTATATGATCTATTCGAAGCTGCCACAGGTATGCGAATGATGCATAATTATTTCCGCATCGGAGGAATAGCTGCTGATCTACCTCATGGTTGGATAGATAAATGTTTAGATTTTTGCGATTATTTTTTAACGAGTGTTGTTGAATATGAAAAACTTATTACGCGGAATCCCATTTTTTTGGAACGAGTTGAAGGAGTGGGCATTATTGGTGGAGAAGAAGCAATAAATTGGGGCTTATCAGGACCCATGTTACGAGCTTCTGGGATCCAATGGGATCTTCGTAAAATTGATCATTATGAATGTTACAATGAATTCGATTGGGAAGTCCAATGGCAAAAAGAAGGGGATTCATTAGCTCGTTATTTAGTACGAATTGGCGAAATGAGGGAATCCATAAAAATTATTCAACAGGCTTTAGAAGGAATTCCCGGAGGACCCTATGAGAATTTAGAAATTCGGCGCTTAGATAGAACAAGGAATTCCGAATGGAATGATTTTGAATATAGATTCATTAGTAAAAAACCTTCGCCTAATTTTGAATTGTCGAAACAAGAACTTTATGTAAGAGTAGAAGCCCCAAAGGGAGAATTAGGAATTTATTTGATAGGAGATAATAGTTTTTTCCCCTGGAGATGGAAAATTCGTCCGCCCGGTTTTATCAATTTGCAAATTCTTCCTCAGCTAATTAAAAGAATGAAATTGGCTGATATCATGACAATACTAGGTAGTATAGATATCATTATGGGAGAAGTTGACCGTTGAAATGATAATTGGCACAACAGAAGCACAAACTATCAATTATTTTTCTAAATCAGAATCCTTAAAAGAAGTCTATGGACTCATATGGCTATTTATCCCTGCTTTGACCCTTATATTGGGAATCATAATAGGAGTACTAGTAATTGTATGGTTAGAAAGAGAAATATCCGCAGCGATACAACAACGTATTGGACCCGAATATGCCGGCCCGTTGGGAATTCTTCAAGCTCTAGCGGACGGGACTAAATTACTTTTTAAAGAGGACCTCCTACCATCTAGAGGAGATATTCGTTTGTTTAGTATCGGACCGTCTATAGCAGTCATATCAATTGTATTAAGTTATTTAATAATTCCTTTTGGGTATCGACTTGTTTTAGCTGATCTCAGTATAGGTGTTTTTTTATGGATCTCCATTTCAAGTATTGCTCCTATTGGGCTTCTTATATCAGGATATGTATCGAATAATAAATACTCTTTTTTAGGTGGCTTGCGAGCTGCGGCTCAATCTATTAGTTATGAAATACCATTAACTCTATGTGTGTTATCAATATCTCTACGTGTGATTCGTTAGAACATGAACTTTGACCTCAAAATGAAATAAAGGAAAGAGGAATTAATATATTGGATAGATATAGATATTTTTATTTTTTTATTCATCAGAGTTATTCAGGTCGATGAGTTAAACCAGATAGTTATATGAGTAAAATAAAACAGCTTATCAATGTGTAGTAAAAAGAGAAAATCTCATTCCCTATATATAAGAATAAAGCAGAAGTAAACATTAAGGAGTATAAACTCTTTATCCCAAGATTGAGATTCTTTAATTAGTCATCATATCTTGAAGCGGGTACATCAACTGTATGGGATTACTGTCTTGTATGTATTACCATACAGGAGATCAATCAAAAATTCAGTGGACGGTTAGGAACACCAAGGTACACAAAGGATTAGTAATAGAGATAATGTAAGGTATCAAAAAAGAGGTATTTTCACATAAAACGAATCATAAGATGATAGGGGCTTTAAGTTGGTAGAAATGATCAAGCAGTACTTCCCCACGATTCCGATCTAGAGTATGCTCCTAGTCACTGATTAAAGAAATAACTATCAAGAACGAATTAATCCTTTATTCTCAGGAATACCTCTTACGAGAAAGAAGAACAGGAACAAAAGAAATAGAATATAAAAAGATCTTTATTTATTTTTTCCTACATATATACCAATATATATGTATATATGAAATTCTTATTCTTTATGATTCAGTAAAGAATGTCTAATTCTTTTTATCTCTTGATCTAACGAGTATTTTATTGAAAGATTAAGTTATTACCGAAGATTTAATTATAAGGGATGAGATCAATTCGGAAGCGCCCTTTTTTTGTTATTCTAGCAGACAGAATTCCATTGGTCTAATTTTTGGGACTCTACACGATATTTTTATTCTATCTACCCCACCCCACAAAAATACCTATAATAATACCGAACCAGTCCTTACATTTATTTGTACGCGGCCATAGAGGAGCCGTATGAAGCTGAGGTCTCATGTACGGTTTTGGAATAGCGGTGAGAACAGTTATGTTATTATCGACTATGATTATCGAACAGTTCAAGTACAGTTGATATAGTTGAGGCGCAGTCAAAATATGGTTTTTGGGGGTGGAATATGTGGCGTCAACCTATAGGGTTTATCGTTTTTCTAATTTCTTCTCTAGCAGAATGCGAGAGATTACCTTTTGATTTACCAGAAGCAGAAGAAGAATTAGTAGCAGGTTATCAAACCGAATATTCTGGTATCAAATATGGTTTATTTTATATTGCTTCTTATCTAAATCTCTTAGTTTCTTCATTATTTGTAACAGTTCTTTATTTAGGTGGGTGGAATTTATCTATTCCATACATATCTGTTCCTGAACTTTTCGGAATAAATGAAATTGCTAGAGTCTTTGGAATAACAATTGGTATCTTTATTACATTAGCTAAAGCTTATTTGTTTCTTTTTATATCTATCACAACAAGATGGACTTTACCCAGGATGAGAATGGACCAACTATTAAATCTTGGATGGAAATTTCTTTTACCTATTTCTCTAGGTAATTTATTATTGACAACGTCTTCCCAACTTGTTTCACTATAAATAACACAATACGATAATGGTATTCTAGACTCATAACCTCTCTTAAACAAGAGAAAGAAACATCAACTTATTCGTGGATATCTACAATATGTTTCCTATGGTGACTGGGTTCATGAATTATGGTCAACAAACAATACGAGCCGCAAGGTATATTGGTCAAAGTTTCATAATTACCTTATCCCATGCAAATCGTTTACCTGTAACTATTCAGTATCCTTATGAAAAGTCGATCACATCAGAACGTTTCCGTGGTCGAATCCACTTTGAATTTGATAAATGTATTGCTTGTGAAGTATGTGTTCGTGTGTGCCCCATAGATCTACCTGTTGTTGATTGGAGATTTGAGGGAGATATTAAAAATAAAATATTGATTAACTATAGTATAAATTTTGGTGTCTGTATATTTTGTGGTAACTGTGTCGAATATTGTCCCACTAACTGTTTATCAATGACTGAAGAATATGAACTTTCTACTTATGATCGTCACGAATTGAATTATAATCAAATCGCTTTGGGTCGGTTACCAATGTCAGTAATTGGAGATTACACAATTCAAACAGTTATGAATTCGACTCAAATAAAAATAGACAAAGGTAAATATTTTGATTCAAGAACAATTACCAATTAGTAAGATTTTATTTTTCTATTTTGATAGAAAGGATCCAAGCTTCTTTATTTATTTTTTTTTTTTAGTCAATGTAACTAGAAAGTAAAACGATAACTATTGATTGTTGAGAATAGCGGGTTTATTTAATATTTTTCGTTTTGATTTGGAAATATAAGATTCTAACTCTTCTTTTCTTCTGAATAAATTAAAATGAAAAAGTTGAGTTGGCCCAATAACTTTATCTACATTAATCTATATTACAATCTATAATGCATTACAACATTAAGATTTTATTTAGGAACGGTATCATAGACAATTAAAAAAATAGGCTAATTTTTACTTCCTGAACTATTCAGTAAGGTCATGAAATCCTTCGATTTATTTATTTATTTTCTTATTTCATACATAATGGATTTACCTGGATCAATACATAATATTGTTGTAGTATTTCTGGGATCAGTTCTTATATTTGGGGGCCTGGGAGTAGTATTATTTACCAATCCAATTTATTCTGCCTTTTCGTTGGGATTGGTTCTTGTTTGTATATCCTTATTCTATATTCTATCGAATTCTTATTTTATAGCTGCTGCACAACTTCTTATTTATGTGGGAGCCATAAATGTCTTAATCATATTTGCTGTAATGTTCATAAATAGCTCAGAATATTCCAATGTTTCCCGCCTTTGGACCCTTGGAGATGGGGTTACTTCACTGGTTTGTACAAGTATTTTTTTTTTTTTTTTTTTTTCACTAATTATTACTATCCCAAATACGTCATGGTACGGAATTCTTTGGACTACAAGATCAAACCAGATTCTAGAACAGGACCTAATAAGTTATGTTCAACAAATTGGAATTCATTTATCAACAGATTTTTATCTTCCATTTGAACTCATTTCTATAATTCTTTTAGTTTCTTTAATAGGTGCAATTACTATGGCTCGTCAATCATAAATACTTATGATTTAAAAAATTTTTAGAATTCTAAATTTGAAATAAAATAAAAAAGGTGTAAAGGTTTAAGATTTTTAGTTAAATCTATTGCCAATACCTTCTATTGTTCTGTAATATTTTGTTCTATATCTAGTCAATGAAATCAGTTGAATTGTTAGTCATATTTAAATGAATCTAAATTGATGAGGAGTTAGTCAATGATGTTCGAGCATGTACTTTTTTTGAGTGTCTATTTATTTTCTATCGGTATCTATGGATTAATCACAAGTCGAAACATGGTTAGAGCACTTATGTGTCTTGAGCTTATACTAAATTCAGTTAATATCAATCTCGTAACATTTTCTGATTTATTTGATAGTCGCCAATTAAAAGGAGACATTTTCTCAATTTTTGTTATAGCTATTGCAGCGGCTGAAGCTGCTATTGGATTAGCTATTGTTTCATCGATCCATCATAACAAAAAATCAACTCGTATCAATCAAGCAAATTTGTTGAATAATTAAATTAGTCGTAATCATTCATTATGTAATCATTGATTTTCATTATATAAATTATATAATAATAAAATAATAATTTATATTAATTTGTTAGATTTATTCAAATTTAAAATGGAATTTTAATTCCATTAATATTAATGAAATATTGTATTATTTGTTGACCAATTTGAATTCAGATGTGCGACTTGTATTGTATGACTGTGGTTGTTGAAAGAGAAATCAAAGTATCTTGGCACTTTTTCATGAACAAATTTAGAAATATATTGATTCTTAAAAAAATTAATAAATCATTGATTCATCTGGTGTCTACAATATAAACATATAATTAATTTACTACCATTTATTTTTACCATACCAGATCGAAAATTTTTTATGTTCAAAACGGGAATTTATAGATTTAATGTCACATTCAGTAAAAATTTATGATACATGTATAGGGTGTACTCAATGTGTGCGCGCCTGCCCTACAGATGTATTGGAAATGATACCTTGGGACGGATGTAAAGCTAAACAAATTGCTTCCGCACCAAGAACCGAGGATTGTGTAGGTTGTAAGAGATGTGAATCCGCTTGCCCGACAGACTTTTTGAGTGTCCGTGTTTATTTATGGCATGAAACAACTCGCAGCATGGGTCTATCTTATTAATTGATACGTTACAAAAACTCCACTTGAATCATTTGATTCCTCATTTACCGACAAAAGCCCGTACTCGATAAAATCAATATATTATTCCGAGCACGGGCTTTTCTGGTCAAAGCGTATCTTGTCTTTATCACGAGTCATTTTCCTTGGTTTTGGTTAACAATACTTGTTGTTTTGCCTATATTCGCGGGTTCTTCCATTTTTTTTCTTCCCCATAAGGGGAATAAGGTGTTTCGATGGTATACTACATGTATATGCTTATTAGAACTCCTTTTAACGACCTATGCATTCTGTTATCATTTCCAATTGGACGATCCCTTAATCCAATTGGAAGAAGATTGGAAATGGATAAATATTTTGGATTTTCACTGGAGACTGGGAATCGATGGGCTTTCCGTGGGACCCATTTTACTGACAGGATTTATTACTACTTTAGCTACTTTAGCGGCTTGGTCAGTTACTCGAAATTCACGATTATTCCATTTCTTTATGTTAGCAATGTACAGTGGTCAAATAGGATCATTTTCTTCTCGAGACCTTTTACTTTTTTTTATCATGTGGGAGTTAGAATTAATTCCTGTTTACTTACTTTTATCCATGTGGGGAGGAAAGAAGCGCTTATACTCGGCTACAAAGTTCATTTTGTACACTGCGGGGGGTTCTATTTTTCTATTAATAGGAGTTCTAGGTATGGGTTTATATGGCTCCATTGAACCGACATTAGATTTTGAAAGACTTGCTAATCAATCATATCCTATGGCATTGGAAATAATATTCTATTTTGGCTTCCTTATTGTTTATGCTGTCAAATCGCCGATCATACCCCTACATACATGGTTACCAGATACCCATGGAGAAGCACATTACAGTACATGTATGCTTCTTGCCGGAATTTTATTAAAAATGGGAGCATATGGATTGATTCGGATCAATATGGAATTATTACCCCGTGCTCATTCCATATTTTCTCCGTGGTTGGTGATAGTGGGAACAATACAAATAATCTATGCGGCTTTAACCTCTTTTGGTCAACGCAATTTAAAAAGGAGAATAGCCTATTCCTCTGTATCTCACATGGGTTTCACAATTATAGGAATTGGTTCTATAACCAACATGGGACTAAATGGAGCCATTCTACAAATACTTTCTCATGGATTTATTGGTGCTGCACTTTTTTTCTTGGCAGGAACCTGTTGTGATAGAATACCTCTTGTTTCTCTCGACGAAATGGGGGGGATAGCTGTCCCGATGCCGAAAATATTTACAATGTTCAGTAGCTTTTCGATGGCCTCTCTTGCATTGCCAGGGATGAGTGGTTTTGTTGCAGAATTAGTAGTATTTTTTGGAATAATTACCAGCTCAAAATATCTTTTAATTCCAAAAGTACTAATTACTTTTGGAATGGCAATTGGAATGATATTAACTCCTATTTATTTATTATCTATGTTACGTCAGATGTTCTATGGATACAAGTTATTCAATGTTCCAAATTCTAATTTTGTGGATTCTGGACCACGAGAACTTTTTGTTTCGATCTGTCTCTTTTTACCAATAATAGGTATTGGTATTTATCCCGATTTCGTTCTCTTACTATCAGTTAACAAGGTACAAGCTATCTTATCTAATTATTTTTTATAGATAGTTTTTATTAATGAGACGGCAAGTCTTATAATTCTGTAAAATAAAGTGAATTAGAGTTGTAATGAGATGTATCTCGAGTTTTTGCGAACCATTTGACTCCAGAAATAAAATGGTTCGCAAAAACTCGAGATACATATGAGATGATGTTCTTATGTTATGTATCGTTTATTCAATTAGATGTTAATGTGAATGAACCATAACTATGTAAACCTATTCCTAATAGATTGATCCCAAAATAACATATCCAAATTATAAGAAATCCTATAGAAGCCGCAAGTGCCGAATGTGTATCTTGTAAACTTTTATTTGTTCTAGTATGTGAATAAATCGCGAATATGATCCAAGTAATAAATGCCCAAGTTTCCTTAGGGTCCCAATTCCAATAAGATCCCCAAGCCTCATTAGCCCATACTGCTCCAGAAAGAATGCCTATGGTTAAAAAGGTAAAGCCTAAACTAATGACACGATAACTCCAATAATCTAAACGCTGAGTCAATTGATATTTGTAATAATTTCGAAATGAAATAAAAGAAGTGTTTTTAAAAACACTTCTTTTATCATTCAAATATTCGACTTCGCCAACGATAAATGATTTAATTACTAAATTCTTGCTTTTAAAAAACATATCGATGTTTTTTCGAAATGTAACGACTAAAAGAGCGACTGATAATAATGATCCACATAAAAGAGCTGCATAGCTTAATAGCATCATACTTACGTGCATCATTAACCACTGAGATTGTAGAGCGGGTACTAATATAGCGGATTGATGCATTTCGGTTGAAAGACCCGACGTGGCGAAACCTTGGGTAAAAATAGCACTTGGCGCGGTTATTACGCTTAAATAATTTTTATTATTTCGTATTTTAGGAATCATATGAATAATGGAGAAACTCCATGAAAGGAAGATTAATGACTCATATAAATTACTTAATGGGGAATGACCCGAATAAATCCAACGAATAACTAATAATCCTGTTATAGATAAAAAGGTAGCTATCATACCTCTTTCCGATGAATTGCGTAATTCTACGATTTCGTGGACTAATAAGGTCATAAAATGAATCGTAATCACAATTGAAATAATCGAAAAAGAGATATGAGTTAATATATGTTCTAAAGTTGCAAATATCATAAAAAGGGCGGGGGTTCTCCATTATAGAATTAAAATCGAGAATTAAATATATTATAGGATCCGCTGTGTCCCTTTTAGGGGATGCCGCCACCCGGACTCGAACCGAGATGCTCTAGCACTGCTTCCTAAGAACAGCGTGTCTACCAATTTCACCATGGCGGCTTATTTGAAATATTAATAAATAATAGTCAATTCATGTTGAATGGTCAAGATTCAAGGATTCAATATAGTTAGTAAACATTAGAACCGATGAAATAAAGACTTATTTAAATTAAGATTTGAATGTTTACTAAGTATCGCCGTAGGGTTTAGCTTTAAGAATCAACTTTCATGTATCTAGTTTAGAATGTCAAAATGGAGTTATACCAAAACAGTCAGAACTAAATAGTTTTGTTCCGGGTCGAGTTATAGAACTAAAAATCATCCTTTTTTTATTTCTAGTAACTATACTTCTAATTAGGTTTTGGGCTAGGCATATAACAAAAAACTTTTTCTCTATCAATTAAATATTCTATTGTGAAAATTTAATTGATAGAGAAAAATTAGAATACTTAGTACTATACTAAGAGGCCAGTAAACATAAGAATTATTATTTACTATATAACACACCACAGCAGTTAGTTCTAACTAATATTGATATTAATAAGTTCTTAATGGTATGTCGATTTAGATTATTCCAAAATTTTATTACTTGTTTGTTGCACAAAAAAACTTTTTGAATGCCCAGTGGAAACCGATTTAGCTAAAGAAAGAGCTTTTACTGCCGTTAAATATCCCTTCTTCTTCCAAATATTTCTACGAATACGTTTTTTTGATCGAGAAATACGTTTTTTTGGAACCGCCATTCAAAAACAAAATACTAATTTTTATTATTGTATGTGAAAGACATATATTTAGATCGTTTTTTCGTCATTATCCATACTTATCCCATGGATAATAAATACTTTGTTCAAAACCTGTAAAACATATCATAATAATATAAATATAATTCTATCTAATTATATAATATATATGTAAATATGTAAAAATAAATATATACATATATACAAAATATACCAAAAGATTATGAATTATCTATACGTATCCATGTATATATACCTATGCCATATCACATATCTATCTAGGGCTAAATGAAATAGATAATAATTTTTTTTTTATTTTTTTTGTTGATTTCTTTTATTATTGTTCTTTTGGTTGGTGGATTTTAAACAATTAAATTTATAACAATAAAAAAACAAATATTTTTTTATGAAACAAACATATCAATACGCATGGATAATACCCTTTCTTTCACTTCCAGTTACTATGTCAATAGGATTTGGACTTCTGTTTATTCCTACAGCAACAAAAAATATTCGTCGTATGTGGGGTTTTACTAGTGTTTTACTGCTAAGTATAACTATGGCCTTTTCGGCCAGTCTGTCTATTCAGCAAATAAATGGAAGTTTTATCTATCAATATTTATGGTCTTGGACTATCAATAATGATTTTTCCTTAGAGTTTGGACACTTGATCGATCCACTTACTTCTATTATGTTAATACTAATTACTACTGTTGGAATCATGGTTCTTATTTATAGTGACAATTATATGTCTCATGATCAAGGATATTTTAGATTTTTTGCTTATATGAGTTTTTCTAATACTTCCATGTTGGGATTAGTTACTAGTTCCAATTTGATACAAATTTATATTTTTTGGGAACTCGTGGGAATGTGTTCATATTTATTAATAGGTTTTTGGTTTACACGACCGGTTGCAGCAAGTGCTTGCCAAAAAGCCTTTATAACTAATCGTGTAGGAGACTTTGGTTTATTATTAGGAATCTTAGCTTTTTATTGGATAACTGGCAGTTTAGAATTTCGGGATTTGTTCAAAATAGTTAATAACTTGATTCATAGTAATGGGGTTAATTCTACATTTGTTACTCTCTGCGCCTTTTTATTATTCGTCGGCGCAATTGCTAAATCTGCACAATTCCCTCTTCACATATGGTTACCTGATGCTATGGAGGGGCCCACCCCTATTTCGGCTCTTATACACGCTGCTACCATGGTAGCAGCGGGAATTTTTCTTGTAGCTCGGCTTCTTCCTCTTTTCAGAGTTATACCTTACATAATGAATTTCGTTTCTTTAATAGGCATAATAACAGTACTATTAGGAGCTACTTTGGCTCTCGCTCAAAGAGATATTAAAAGAAGTTTAGCCTATTCCACAATGTCTCAACTGGGTTATATTATGTTAGCTCTAGGTATAGGTTCTTATCGAGCTGCCTTATTCCATTTAATAACTCATGCCTATTCTAAAGCTTTATTGTTTTTGGGATCCGGATCCATTATTAATTCTATGGAACCTATTGTTGGATATTCACCCGATAAAAGTCAGAATATGGTTCTTATGGGCGGTTTAACAAGATATGTTCCAATTACAAGAACTACTTTCTTATTAGGTACACTTTCTCTTTGTGGTATTCCGCCTCTTGCTTGTTTTTGGTCCAAGGATGAAAT